ACTGATTAGTTATGTATCATTTTGGATTTCCTTTCCTTATATAATTAGGATTAAGAAAAGACAATTTTAGATTCAAATCCAAGAATCGTTCATGAATTTACAGTCACATTTCATAGTTAATGGTTCCAATTTGTCCTAAATTTTTGCTTTTGTGACTAAAAAATCACATTTTGTTTTTTTATATAATATAAAAGAAAGGGGAAATTTTTAGATATGTATTTTTTTTTTTGAGATACTATCCATACAACCGAAGGGATGGATCCAATCCAAAAAACGAAGGATTTTTTTCGGGCAAGGGTTAAATTAAAGAAAACAGGATTCAAGATGCAAGTCCAATAAAAAAAGAAGTTTAGTAATCCGCCCATCCCACCCCAACAAAAGGGGACTATTTTCATCTATTTTGTATGGTATCATTTTGGCGGCATAGCCGAGCGGTAAGGCGGGGGACTGCAAATCCTTTTTCCCCAGTTCAAATCTGGGTGTCGCCTGATCAAGAAAAAACTAGACTTATTTCGTTTTGCTGATATAGCATAACTCGCTGAATTTCTCCCCAGCAGAAGCAAACGGAGGAAACGGACTCTTGATACTTGCTTGGTTCTAAATATCTGGAAGTTTGGCTCTCTAAAGCTAAAGTGCTGTAAATCCTTGCCTCTAGGATTCAAGGAAAGATTATAGTGATGGAAGGGCTCTTTCATATAAAGATTTACTGATTCCCTTCCATTACTAAATGGAGTGTTTAATTACCGGGTCCTAAATTAGATTGGATAGCCCGACGGAAAATCGAATTAGTGGTGGTTGAAGATACTTTCTATACAGACTATACAGACTCAGGAGAGTCTCTAAACCCTAGTCAATAATGGAATAGGCCATCCTCCGATTGTTTCACAGAGACAATTCTTAGACAATAAAAATTCGATCAAATGGAAAATAAAGGTATGTGATAGATAATGATCCATCTTGATATTCTATTTTTCATATTTTTATGCCTTTTCTTTCTTTCATTAAAGACAAGAAAATAAAGAATAGGTTTTATTATTCCCATATCTGAGAAGATTCCCTTGATACTTCCAAATGTGTCACTGCGTATTTTGCTTGTGCTTAAGATTTTCTGGTTCTACTATTCTACTAGAAAAACCCTATTCTATAAGAATTTGTTAGAAGCGTATTTATTGGGGCCTTTCATCAATGATGTTGGGGCAGAATCCCCTTTTGACTCTACGCCAGCGATTCCCCTATTATTAGTGAACAATAATGGAATAATTCCTTCATAGAGATAGGGGAACATAATTTACATGGATATAGTAAGTCTTGCTTGGGCTGCTTTAATGGTAGTCTTTACATTTTCTCTTTCACTCGTAGTATGGGGAAGAAGTGGACTCTAGAGTTACTACTAATTGATTCAGGTGAGGAATCAAACTGGACCGATTGTTTTTGTTTTATAGATCGTTTTGCAAATTTCATTTTTTTTTATTTATTTAATTTGTATTTGTTTTTTTTTATTGTTTGAAGAGAAAAAAGGTTCTGTTATTAAGTAGATACGCACTTTCTATGGGAAACAACATATACATAGTGGTTGTCCAAGGAGAGACTACTCATAATAAGATCTTACTCCCATATTGCGTTGCGCACTTACCTTATCACTTGTTGTCTTATCTTATTTTAGAAATCTTATTTATGCTATGCTTTATTGACTCATTTCATATCCTGGTTCAAGAGTTTAAAATGGTGGGTTTTCTTTTTCCTTTTCGAAATCCGAAGAAATGACCAGAGAACTCCTTGGATCACCTGTTAACTGTTCAATCAATTATTTCTTTGGAATGTTAAAAGAAAAATGAATTGATTTTCTTTTATTAATATACGCCCATACCATTTTTCCTTCATGGATTTGATTCTTTTGACGGATACCACGATTCCTATTGAAACTAATCAGAAATATAGGAATTTGGACCGTAATATTGAGAATTTCCTTTCGATTATTTCAAATAAATTGATTGGAATCAAGACAAATTAAAATAGATGAAGCAAAGAAATAGAATTGGGATGCTATGTACATTACATATATCAATACATATATCAAGAAGATATATAGTGTAGATTAATCTATATTAAACCTATATTTTTATACAGTACAACTTTTTCCATTACAATAAGAATAGTATGGTAGAAAGAGAAATTCATATATTTCTTTCTACCATACTATCGGATCTCATAGAATACTATACCACTGATTCTAGTCCGCTCATTTCATTTAAGACGAAAGATTCAAATCCTTTTGATTTCTTCTATTTCTTCAATCATTGACTAAGAAAAGAAGTGAAGTTTGATTCAAATTAATCGCTTTGACTAACTGTTTTTACATATATTATAAGTAAAAAAGCAGTAGGAACTAGAATGAAGAGTGCAGTAGCAATAAATGCGAGAATATTGACTTCCATAATCTCATTTTTATTTATTTGGCCATAACTCGGGATTTAATCCCATAGAGATGATAAATCTTTCGCCTGTAAATTCAATAGGATGAATTACACCTCGATGATATTGAATCGGATCAATATCATAAATAACAAATCAATATCATGAATAACAATATCTGAGCTATCAAATCAGTTCATCGTCGAGAATTGAATAGTATAATATAGGAAGATCTTTTATCCATACCGAATCAAAAATGGGATTCCTGATCCAATCCCTTTTCTTTTCTTTTTTATTTTAATTTCTCTTTTTTTTTATTCTATTCTTGTTTTTCCTATAATCGAATCTATCGTCTTCCTTGTACAATCATCTGATGACGTATTATTTACCCGCTCTTACGTTTTCATTGGTTACAAACCCAAACACAAACAATAGAAGTGAAATAGAAAAGAAGGGGTTAAGTACTCTTTTTTCATGATTTTATTTTCGTGGAAAACAAAAAGGAATAAGTATGATAAAAAAGAAGCCGAGTATTAAGGTATAAAAAAAAAATGGATATTCCATCCAATTTCATTATTTTAGAGTTTGTTCTTTCTTCGAAAGTACGCTTACTTAAATAAAAAAAAAAATTATTCATTCCCTTCTCTCTAAGAGAAGTTGGATCTTTCTTTTATTTTTATTAATATATATCCTCTTTTTGTGGATTAAAAATGAAAAGGGGCACATATATGAAAAGTTCAGTGTTCAATTTGAATGAGCTAGATTGTTTCAAATTCAAAATAGGAATTGAAGTTATACAAATTCGGAACCAGAAAAGGAAATCTTCTTTTTTTTTTTAATCTTAAAAAGAAAAGTATTCTATCAAATGAATTCATTTTGTATCGTATATTTATTTGTGCATGGGTTGCCGGTAAATATAGAGTACTTTATTACTCTATTCTATTACCCCCATTACTCTATTCTATTACCCCCGGATCAGGAGCAATCGAAAAAGCCAGACCCGGTACGGTATCGATATCTCTTTGAATCCTAAACGAAATAGAATGCTACCAATAATTGTAGCAATCCACATATGTTTCTATCCCATCAATCAGTATTGATTGATGTAATGTACTGGAAATTCTTCTATTTCTTTGATGAGAAATGGGAAACAAAAAAAACAAAAATAAGAAAAATCTCTGTTCTGTTGGGAATGAAACTCGACTATTTGTATCCCTTTTCACATTCAAAGGGAAAGATGAATTAATGTATTTTTTATTGGATTTGATTCCGTCGGGACTGACGGGGCTCGAACCCGCAGCTTCCGCCTTGACAGGGCGGTGCTCTAACCAATTGAACTACAATCCCCAGGAAATAAAGTGTAGAGTATCTATATTCTTATGATTGCATTTAAATTATAATTGCATTTAAACCATTTCTTTTTAGATTCGAATCACCGTGTTGTAAGGGTAACAGGGGCGCGAGTGATCTATTGATATCGCCATGGGTGGGGACTTTTTTAGTGAAAGCGGCACAGATTACTAATAATCCTTTCATTATTGCCAAATCGAGTGATAATCAATCTTTATCTTTAAATGATAAAAAAAATCTTTTTTTCTTTACTCTTTTACTTAGACTTTATTGATACTTAGAGATCTTGATATGAAATTCGATTCTTAGCCAAATCAGAATTTGGGCGAACAAATAAAGCAAATAAAGCGGTAGGGATATATCATAAAATTGTACTTTTTTTCTATTCTTTCGTAGTTCGTAGCCGGAATTTTTGAAGAACAAATGGGTTATATGATTTCATGATGGATCCGCGAATTTTTGGGCCGAGCTGGATTTGAACCAGCGTAGACATATTGCCAACGAATTTACAGTCCGTCCCCATTAACCGCTCGGGCATCGACCCAGGAAGAATCAATTCTAGGCCGATTGATAATCCATGATCAACTTCCTTTCGTAGTACCCTACCCCCAGGGGAAGTCGAATCCCCGCTGCCTCCTTGAAAGAGAGATGTCCTGAACCACTAGACGATGGGGGCATACTTGCCCGACCGCCATCATACTATATAATGCTCAATTATGCTCATGGTATAGTATGAATAGTTTTTTGAAATTGTCAATATAATAGAATAGTCTAACTAACTAGACCCTAAATATCTTTCTGTCTTTCATAATTCCATAAAATTTTTGGCATTGTCATTTATTTATATTTTATATTCCTAAATCATTTCCTAAATCATTCATTCGAATTGCCATTCTATAAATAAATCTATTTCGAATTCTATCTATTTTTATATCTATTTTGAATTAGATAAAATCTAATGAATATCTAAATTGGATAATGAATCCATATAATATTCATTAAAACTGAAAATAAGAAAATCCATAGTAATGAAAAGAGATAATGTGAAAATAAATAAACAGAAATCGAAGTAAGACGAAGTAGCGATCCTTTCAGGAAGTGATTGGTCTGTCCCGAGGGGGGGGCTAACTTCCAGTTCTTCCACTTTCATTCATTGATTCACTTCTTCTTCAGATGAGATAGAAGTATCTCGATTTCACAACAAGCCAGGAAATTAACAAACGCCCCATTTTGAAATG